TTGACCTGGTTTTAGGTGTGGGCCATTTTTGGCCATACATAGATTTTCACAAATAAACTGTCCTAGGCTAATTCTTGTGAATCTTTCTTCACAATAATAATCATTATGATAATAATAATCATGATAATTATGATGGAGAAAATACCAATTCAAATGGAATGGATTCAAAACGTTATTGTTATTATTGCACGGATCGGGATTCCAAATTTTCCCGTTTTCGTCCATTAAATAATATTTAAGTACTTGAAAAGTCTGTTTTAAATTGTCACGTTTCAAATATTTAGTGACCGAGATTTGATTATGAGTTATTAAATGGTAAAATGAATAAAAATTCGTAATTGGAAGGACTGTTCCTAAGGGGCCCAACGAATTGAGAATTGGAATTTTAGGATCTCTTTGAATTGATTCGTTTATTACATTGTGGTATTTTCCCTCGTTATCGTTGAATGGATCCATTCGAAAACAATTAGATGATGACAAAATTATCAAAGATTGACACTCCTTATTTCTAGTCAACAACGTACTAATAATTCCTTGATTTTGTTTAATTGATTGTTGAGTCCTTGCCTTGGAATAAATGGAAAAAAACGGATTAATATTCGTACGATCTGACCCATTATCATAGATCAACCCTGAACCTGATGGATTCTTCCTTTTTCCGCTGATATATGAAATAGGGGGTTTCGCTAAATGGATTCTTAGAAAATCACGAATCAGACCATTTGTACTTACTTCAACAAAAGAAGTGCGGGTCTCTTCAATAGAAGAACTTTTTTTTTCTTGGTCCCAATTCAACACTAAACAAGTACGAACTAATTGAATACTTGTGTCAGAAATTCCCCGAATTGGTTTACCGTTTCCATAACGAATATAATTGACAACTTGAAGTTCCAGATTATCCCTTTCCTGCAATAGATCCGGGGGGAAAAGTTTTTCTAAATTTATACCGTCCGCTATTTCATATAGGATCACAGGTCGAATTAAAACAAAATACCTTTTCTTCGTAGGTGTGATCCGTTGGACATAGATCCAATTTTTCACTTTTTTGGATTCTGTAGAATTCGTTTTTACCGTTCCGGGTGGTATCAAGATACCACTGTATCGGGATATCTTATCTGTCTCTCCCGGAAAATGGATATCTCCAGAAAAAATTTTAAGTTCAATTTTTTTTTTTTTTCTCTCCACTCGGACCAATCCGCCTACTCGACTTCTTGTATTTAAAGTGATTTGTGTATCTACTCCAATGATACTATTGTTCCGTACCATTAGGAAAGAGGATTCAGGTAAAATATACACTTCTTCGGGAATGAAAAAAAAGCAATCTACCTTTATTTGGTATTTTGGCTTAAATTCTTTGACTCCTCCATACTCAATCAAATCTTCTTTTTTGATGATTGAATGCACTCCTATAGCCCCATATTTAGTAATTCCTGAACAGTTCCTTCGGTATTGGGGATCGTCGAAATAAGCAAAAACACAATTTCTACGGAAAATACCATTTATAGGTATTTCAATCGAGATACCGGAGTGAGGCATTAGTTCTTTCTCTTGTTCTTGAATCGATTGGAATGGGATGATGAATCTATTTCTTCGCCTCTTTGCCAATAAATCAAAATTGTCGTGGAGAATAGCAGGATATATGAGATCACAATGACGAGGACATACGGTTCGATTAAGTTCTGAATAATCGGGAATCCTACTTTCTTTTTTACCCAAAAGATCTGAACTAAAGGATTTTCCTTTAACTCGATCATTATTTACTGAAGGGTTAGAAATAAATCTTTTTTTGACAGAAAGAGAATGAACATTCATTTGATCTTGATCCTTGTGCAGCAAAAAGGGGACTCTATTGTATCTACACAAACCTCCGGATAATATCCATAAATGACTTGTTTTTGGTAAGAGATGGACATTACTATATGTAAATTCCGGTGCATGGTATACATCGGTACTCCAGTGCATTTCTCCTTCCGAATCGGAATAAATATGTTTTCGAACCCTCTCTTTCAAATTCAAAGTGTATGTTCCCGCGCGAATTTCAGCAATAACTTGTTCTGATTCTACATATTGATCATTTTGAACTAAAAGAAAACTTTTTGGCGGAATAGTCACGTTATGGATAATATCTTCACTCTCAATAGTTACATACAAGTCTATATAACATAGAAAAGCAGGATGCCCATGACGTGTACGTGTGGGATGAACCAAATCCTCATTAAATTGGATTTTTCCGTTAGAAGGGGCTCGTACGTGTTCCGCAGTACCTCCTGTGAATACTCCGCCGGTATGAAACGTTCTTAATGTTAGTTGAGTCCCGGGCTCTCCAATGGATTGACCCGCAATAATACCTACGGCTTCCCCCAATTCCACCAGATCGCCATGAGTAGGACTTCGACCATAACATAATCGACAGATCCAAGACGCACTCCTACAAGTAAAAGGGGTTCGAATAGATATTGGTTGTGTTCGAAAGGTTATGAATCGATTGACAAGCCCAATC